TCGTTGTAGGCATAGCCAATCAGTAGTTCCCAACCGCGGGGTGAATGGAATCCGATACATAAATCAGTTACGAAAAGAATCGAAAAGGCTTTTATTGTGTCGCTTAAATTATATAGGAATTCTTGAACCCAAGAGTTAAGAATAAAAAGTTCTTCATTACACAAAATAGAATAACCACTTAGAATAACGAAGCAGATTGTATTTGTCGAGAAGTGAAAAATCGTATGGATATGATCCTCATCGTGCATCTTGATTAATTGGATTGTTTCTTTCTGGAGCCCTATACGAAGCTTTTCTAGATGTCTTTTCGGAAATTCCTTTATCATTTCGTCCAAGAGGAATAATTCCTCTAATTCTATGAATTTTTCTAGAATAGCCTTTTCTTGAATATCATTCAAAAAGGTTTCGGATTGACTAGTATTCCACCAATTAGTAACCCAGGATTCCAGACTTTTATTAAATGAGAGAGGGATCCACCAGGGCAAAAATACTACAAATACTATAGATGAAAGATATCTAAGGGGAATGGATGCGTTCTTTTTTGTCATTTTCTCATCTGTGAATTGTTAATGAACCCACCTCATTTGTTGATTCTATGCGTCTAATATTTCTATCAAGCATGAGTTCGATTACAAGGTATCGCGCCTATAAATTCTAAATCGAGTCTTTTTTTTTAGTTGGGATTCGGCGGTTAGTCCTTGAACCGAGTGTAGCAAAACTACAGAAATCGAAGAAGAATCCACCGCGAATTCTCGCTTCAAATTCAAATTCAAATTTGAATTTGAAGCAAGAAATAATAAAAAAATAGGGTTTCCGGATATCTCAATTGATCAAATATTCGAAGTGATTCCCCCCTTCGATGAATGCCCGACAGATTCAAATTCAAAAAATGAATATTAGTCGCATTTCGAAATGAAAGAGCTTACCTTCTATTAAAAATGAAACTTTCGAATATTTCGCAAAAAAATTAGCGGGCTCCCCAGCCCCGTCCCCGAGCATAGTCCAAGGAATATTTGAGAGAATTTTCTGAAGAATATTGTGATGATCAAAAATGAGTGAAAAAAAAGACGGAAAAGTCCTCATTTTACTCATTTTACGAGATCCAATTCTTTGTTCAGTAGTAAAGACAAAAGAAAGTATAAAAGAAAAGGGTTTCGTTTTAGATTATGGCTGTTCCGTACACGTTTGCTTTGGTCCAACAGGTCGTTCGGAAGAAACTTCAATCAAGTCCGTTTTGCTATAGAAAAATGGATTCGTGGGGTTTCCTCCTGCTAAGAAAGCGTTTATTCTTCCGTTCATTTTTCAAAATCCTTCAATTGGTACACGCAAGAAATAGGCCAATTCCGCAGCCTTTTGCTCAATTTCTCGCGGAGTCAAATTCTCATCAGTACGATTCAAGGGAATGGCCCCCAAGCCTCTGCTTTCTATATAAAGGACACGACGAGCATAAATACCCTCTTTAACTTCTATTCTGATGGACTGAATATCTTTCATAAGGAATCGTAGAAAGATGCGGCGATTTTTTCCAGGAAATCCCCAACGAAAAATACACACGATTCCCTCTTTTGTATCAAATCGATCATAACCGCTACCTACATTCCATAAAATTGTGCACCACAAATAGGAACTAATAAAGAGACCCGCGATCCCGTAGAAAGACATCACGATCCCTTGTGGAAAAAAATTGATTTGCTGCGACGGAAATAAAGATAGCAAATTCCTATCAAGATAACTAGAAATTCCAACCACTAAGAATCCTAATGAGCCTAAAAAAAGGATAAAGGCCCAGAAGAAATTGCCTGGTTTGCGAGAGCCCGCTATAAATTCTATCCAGATATATTCTGATCGCCAACTCATACATACTAGCTCCAGTTGCATTTTATTGGAATTGGGGAAATAACCAAAACAAAATCCATTTTAGTTTACTTTTTGTATTTCCGAAGTAACTCTCATCAACTAGTACTATTTGGACGTGAGCTCTTAGCAATAATTCATCGAATTGGTGAGGTAGAATAAAATAAGAGTATCCCCTTCATATAAGTCCCTGTAGATTGGTACATACATATAGGGTACATACATATAGATACATTGACTTTCATTGCAGACATGAGTTCGGATCACAGCCTCTTGTTCAAAATAGATAGAATTTATGTACCTATCTATCATGTTTACACATGCATAAGAGCTCTTCGTTTATGTTCGGGGAAAGCCGCCTCTTAGTCTTATACACTATTCTACTAAATGGATATCCGTCATCGCTAAGTCGTGAAAAAAACTAGACGAGATTTGACCTTGATCCGATCGGATTTACAAAATCTTATTTTTTTCAAGATAAAGAAATAACGAAGCCATTGCCATTGCCGGAAATACTAGGCCCACTAAAGGCACAAAAATAGAGGGAAAGCTGTTGAGAATTGTCATAGAAAGGGTACCTCGATTTAATATTTGTACCTGTTATTGGGATAAGGATATCCTATAATAATTAGAATTCATATTCGAATTATTATCATATTCTAATTCGTAGATAAATGTATATTAAGTATACTTATATAATTGTATATAAGTATACTAAATGAGTATATATACTAAGCGCAAGGAATGTAGAACTAAATAAACGGGCCTATGCATCTTTCTACATGAAATATATGTATGATAATCCATTTGCGTTATTATTATTACTTATTTTTCTTCTTCTGTTGTTTTTAGCTTCGGATTTCTTTTTTAATATCTAATTTCGTTTTGTATTAACAAAACGAAATTAGATATTAAAAAAGAAAAGAATTTCTTACAAATTCCCTAGGGATTCGTTAGAATCCGATCCAACAGCAGAGATTCCTAGGAAAATAGTCCTTGTTAGGAGATATAGAAAGACGCAAGAGTTTAGATTTTCTCTATTTCTCTATTTGAATTAGATACATACGCAAGAGGGGAACATGAAATTCATTTTATTTGCCCGGCCCCTAATTAATTCTAATTAATTCTAAGGAAGAATGCTTTTTTATGTTGTTTTATTGAGAGAGGTTTACTGATTACTAATTACTAATCCGTCATATCGGTAAAATAATTATCCGCACGATTCTTTCTACAATGAAATTTTATGTCACCAAAGAAAAATCCATTCTTCGGATTTGATTTTATTTTTATTCGGATAAACTAACTAACTAATTGTTCGCCACAAAAAAAAGTTCACTTAAGAACTCTGCTGGAATTAATTTTGATTCAAAGGAAAACAGCCGTGTAACAGAAATAACTCGCTCAGAACACCTTTTAAAGGATTACGTGGTACTATTGGATCGAATAAGCCCTTATCGAATAAATATTCAGCCTCTTGTGAACCTTCAGGTACTGTCTTATTCAATGTTTGTTCAATTACTCTTTTACCTGCAAATGCAATATAGGCATTAGGTTCAGCAATAATGATATCCCCCAACATACCAAAACTAGCTGTCACTCCACCCGTAGTAGGAGATGTAAGAATTGATACATAGAATAACTTTTTATTTGATTGATAATCATATAAAGCAGAAGATATTTTAGCCATTTGCATCAAGCTCAAACTTCCTTCTTGCATGCGTGCTCCCCCAGAAGCACACACTAGAAGAAGAGGTAAAAATTTATTGGCAGCATACTCGATCAAACGGGTTATTTTCTCGCCTACTACGGATCCCATACTACCCCCCATAAACTGAAAATCCATAACCCCAATTGCGATGGGAATCCCGTTTAGTTGCCCTGTACCTGTTTGAACAGCCTCCGTTAATCCTGTCTTGCTTTGATAAGAATCAATACGATTTTTATACGGTTCCTCTTCTGAATCAAATTCAATGGGATCTATAGAGACCATGTCGTCATCCATCGGATCCCAAGTACCTGGATCAACCAAAAGGTCGATTCTATCTGAGCTAATCATTTTCAAATGATATCCGCATTGTTCACAAAGATACATTTTTGATTTAAGAAATTTCTTATAATTTAATCCATAACAATTTTCGCATTGAACCCATAAATGCCTGTATTTTTGAGTTACATCGCTTTCATTAGAACTTTCGCTTTCATTAGAACTTTCGCTTATAGTTAAATCACTACCATTCGTGCTACTTTGTATATTGGAACTCTCACTTTCACTACTATTTTCACTTTCACTACAAATGAAATTATAAATGTAACTGGCACTATAATTGTCACTACTACTTAAAACGTGACTATCAATACAGATTTTAGAATGAAGATAAGAGTCAAGGCAATTATGAATGTGATTATTCCAACTCGATTTAGTATCATACATGTAACGATCGGAATCAGGATCATCGCTTTTAGATCCATTATTCCTCGAACTATAATTACGAAAGCTATAAAAAGAACTTTCTAGTTCACTCAGAAAAGAATGAGCATTGTCTAGTTCCAAAATTTGATTTTCAATATCAAAATAGATGGAATAACTGTCTCTATTACTATCCTTAACAAAAAAAGTGTCATCCGAGATGAAATTCTGAATGTCCCTGACACCAGCTAATTTGCTGTAACTTGAACTGTCACTATCGCTCGAACTATGAATGTTTTTAGCCTTATCATTTCTAATCAGTTCCTCGCTTACACTGGGATTTTTAATAGGACCAGGGCTCTCCATTGATTTACTTAACCAACACCTGTATTCTAATTCCCCCTTACCCTTAGATAACATCGAATTGAACCACCATTTTTTCATAGAGCTCTCTTGTCCCTATTTACATGAAAATACAATAGATGAATAGTCAATTGAAAGAAATCATTCTTTTTTGTGAGACCCCGGAGTATCACTTCGCTATATACGACCCTTTTCAATTCGAAATAGCGGCGGCTCTCGTATTGTGTAAAATTCGTATCGAAAAAAAGAAATATTTGTTCTCTCCTATAAATGAACTTTTTTCGTAAAATCTCGTCTACTAATAGAATAAGTTTCTATTCCAACACGGAACGAAACGGACAATATACAGGATGGGTAAAAGAAGTTGTGATACTTG